TAGTAGCGGGGTCCGGGGAAAGAATAGGAAAGGTGATTTCACTATATTTCTTACCGGGGACAGGGCCCACCACAAGAATATTTTTTTTATTGGGGCGATAGCTCTGAAAAGACAAATTGCCTATCTTTTCTTTCATCTCGGTAGAAAGACGATCGGGAGGGGCTAATTCAAAACCCTCCGGTAAAATCAGAACAGCCCCCACATTCAAACCCCCTTTTTTACCATTAGAAAGAACTTGTTTCAGTTGCATATCATAAGGGATTCGAACAACTGCTTCAAATACAGTATCGGGAAGTACCGCTTGTGGTACCTCAATATCCACGGGCTTATTAGCTAAATGGCAATTGGCACATACAATACGGCCAGTTGCTTCTCGTGGATTTTCAAAACCCTGCTGCGCAAAAATGGGATATGCACTTGCAATGGATGTCCGAGTTATGATATATATCATGAGCGATACGGAAATAGATCGAGTAATCTGTTTCTTTATGCAAGAAAAAGTATTTCTAGTTTGCATGGTCCAATCATTGATTCCAAAATTTATACAATAAAATAAATGGGGTAGGTCGCTAGTATAGTTCCCTATCCACGATTCTGCTATTTACTGGAATAAAAAAATATAGGATGAAGCTATATATATATATAATAAGTAAGATTTTCAATGCTTTGTTTATCTACAACTACAAAGTAATAAGTAATAAACATTCAAATTGGATTAGATTCATATCAGTGCAATAGATCCTTTATCAGTCATTCATTGAATGATAAATAACTACAAGTGACGGAGATACACGATTTAAATAACGGAAAATCCAATATTTCAAAATTGTATCGAGAATGACTGGAAAGGTGGAAACAAGACCAGATAGAATTTGATCATTATAACCAAATCCAAAATCTTGATAGATAGAGCCAATCATTAATTCCCAACCATGTGGTGAATGGAATCCGATACATAAATCAGTTAATAAAAGAATGGAAAAGACTTTGACTGTGTCGCTTAGGTTATATAGGAATTCCCGAGACCAAGAGTTAAGAATAACAAGGTTTTCATTACCCCAAATAGAATAACCGCTTAGAATAACAAAACAGATGAGATTTGTCGAGAAGTGCAAAATCGTATGGATATGACCCTCATTTTGTATCTTGATGAATTGGATTGTTTCTTTATGGATTCCTATACGAAACTCTTGTGGATGTGTCTCCGAGTATTCTTTGATCATTTCGTCCAAGAAGACGAATTCTTCTAATTCTATGAATTTTTCTAGAATACTCTTTTCTTGAATGATATTCAAGAAAATTTCGGATTGCCCAGTATTCCACCAATTAGTAATCCAAGATTCCAAACATTTCTTAAATGAGAAAGAAATCCACCAGGGCAAAAAGACTATAAATGAAAGATAGAAAAGAGGAGTGAATGCTTTCTTTTTTGCCATTTTTTCATGAGTTTTATCGAAGGTATGAATCTATTTTCTTGGTGAGTCTTTGAATCTAGAAAGAATACAGAAAGAAATAGGCTAAGAATCTTTTTTTGAGACGAACGAACTCCTTTTCTATCAAATTCTATCAAAATATCCATCGAAAAAATTTCACTGATGACCCATAGTCAGGAATAGAATACTTGAGAGGAAAAGATATTGTGATGATAAAAAATGACTGGTAAAACAGAAATTGGCTCGTTATCATTCTTATTCTTAGTAAGAAATCCAATTGTTGATCATTAAAGAATACAAAAGAAGGGAGAAAAATAAACTGCCAAAAAAGAAATGATTGACAAGATATGCTAGATCTAAAGTATCAATTCCAACAAATATTGAACTTAAAAAAAGAAAACGAAAGGGTTTGCTATCTGAGATGAATCTATTATTTCGATTTGTTATTGAAGTTATTGAGTTGTGTGAATTTGCGTACGCATAAAAGACCACAAAAGGAGTTTCCTTTTATGTTTGTTTCATATACGTTTGCTTTGGTTAAATGACTGTTCTGACGAAACATCAAGTTCAGTTAGAACCAAAGTAGTCTTGCGTTTTTTCTTTTTTAGTTCCTTATTTTCAAAATACTTCAATTGGTACGCGCAAGAAATAGGCCAATTCAGCAGCTTTTTTTTCAATCTCTCCTGGAGTCAAATTCTCATCAGTACGAGTCAAAGGAATGGCCCTCTGGCCTCGGATGTCCATATAAAGGACACGACGAGCATAAATCCCCTCTTTCACTTCTATTCTAACAGACCGAATATCCTTTATAAGGAATCGGAGGAATATGCGACGATTTCTTCCAGGAAATCCCCAACGAAAAATACACACTATTCCTTCCCTTCTATCGAATAGATCATAACCACTACCTACATTCCAAGAAATAGTACACCATAAATAGGAGCTAATAAAGAGACCCGCAATTCCGTAGAACGACATGACTATCCCTTGTGGGAAAAAAATGATTTGCTGAGATGGAAAAAACGATATCAAATTTCTACCAAGATAACTGGAAATTCCAACTAATAAGAATCCTAATGAACCTAAAAAAAGGATAAAAGCCCAGCAGAAATTACTTATTTTTCGAGACCCTGGTAGAAGTTCTATCCATATATGTTCTGATCGCCAACTCATACTTGATCCGATTGTATTTTATTGGAATTTAGATAATACCCCAGAAAAATTGAACTTTGCTGTTTCCGAAGTCATTCTCATCAACTAGCACTAGTTTGATGGGAACCTTTAGGAGTAATTCATCAACTTGGTTAGATCTAAAATAAGAACCCCCTAATACAATACGATTCTACTATCCGTATCGATATACATATTACATATAGATCCGCCGACTTCATTTTAAATTTTAAGTCATCCGGCGATCCTGATCTATTTTCAAATTGCTAGAATTCAAATATCCATATATCACGTTTCCACAAACCTTAAGAACCTTTTCTTTTATGTTCGGCGGAAATCACACGTTAGACTCTATTTCACTAACTAGATATCCGTGTTATGATACAATATAAGTCCAAGTTTTGAAAAAAAAATGGATGAGATTGGATCCCGTTGAATCTAAACAATCTTATTGTTTTGAACATGAAGAAATAAAGAAGCCATTGCCATTGCCGGAAATACTAGGCCTACTAATGGTACAAAAATAGAGGGAAGGTTCATCATAGAAGGGTACCCCGATTTACTATTTGTATCTGTTATTCTTTCTAGAAATCTATTCTATAATATAAATCTATTCTATAAAATAAATAGAAATATCAAATAAAGATATCTTGTAATTAAGTAATAATTAGAATGAAGAATTTGAATTCTTATGAGTTCGTAGATAATTTTCTTATTTAGATTATATAGTAATAGAATTCTATAATTTGGAATCGAAACGAAATAGGTAGAATAAGTGCAAAGAATGTAGAACTAAATAAATGGGCTTTTTCATCTTTCTACATGAGTCTATATGATAATCAAGCTTATTATTTCTCTTCATTTATTTGTATTTTGTTCTTGTCTTCTAATTGAATAATTCAAATAGATATATAAAGAGTTTCTTACAGATTATCGCAGGATTAGCTAAAATGGTTTTTCGGGCGATAGAGAAAGCTAAAAAACTCTATTATCAATATTGGAATTATCAAATTTAGACCCCTAGAAAAAGAAATTTTGTTTCTCTAATTTCACGAAAGGAAGAATTCACTCTTCAGGTTTATTGATTCGTAATCAGGATTAGAATATAGGATAGGTAAAAAAAAAGAGTTATCCGCAACTTTTGTTGCTTTCTGCAATTAGATCTTCTGTTCCCAAAGAAACTCTCTTTTTTCCTTTGATTTCGAGAAAATCACTCCTTCTTTCTTTGTTCTTTGCTACAAATCAAAATAAAATAATTGAACTTAACGCTCTACTTGATTTGAATTTTGATTCAAAGGAAAAAGGGCGTGGAGCTCAAATAACTCACTCAGAACGCTTTTTAAAAGATGACGTGGTACAATTAAGTCAAATAAACCCTTCTCGAATAAATATTCAGCCTCTTGTGAACCTTCAGGTACTGTTTGATTCAATGTTTGTTCAATGACTCTTTTACCCGCAAATGCAACGTAAGCATTGGGTTCGACAATGATAATATCCCCTAACATACCAAAACTGGCTGTTACTCCACCAGTTGTAGGAGATGTAAGGATTGATACATAAAATAACCTTTTATTTAATTGATACTCATATAAAGCAGACGATATTTTAGCCATTTGCATCAAGCTCAAACTTCCTTCTTGCATGCGCGCACCCCCCGAAGCACACACTATAATAAGAGGTAAAAATTTGTTGGTAGCGTGCTCAATCAAACGGGTGATTTTCTCCCCGACTACGGATCCCATACTACCCCCCAAAAAATGAAAATCCATAACCCCAATTGCTACGGGAATACCGTTTAGTTGGCCTATGCCTGTTTGAACAGCTTCAGTTAATCCTGTTTTTCTTTGATAAAAATCAATACGATCTTTATAAGTCTCCTTATAAGTCTCCTTATAAGTCTCCTCCTCCTCCCCCTCCGAATCAAATTCAATGGGATCCCGAGAAACCATGTATTCATCCATAGGATCCCACGTACCCGGATCGATCAAAAGTTCAATTCTATCTGAACTACTCATTTTCAAATGATATCCACATTGTTCACAAATATTCATTCTTGATTTCAAAAATTTCTTATAATTTAATCCATAACAATTTTCGCATTGAAGCCACAAATCCCTATATTTTTTAGTTCGATCGAGATCATTAGAACTTTCTCTTTCATTCTCATTAGAACTTTCTCTTTCATTCTCATTAGAACTTTCTCTTTCATTCTCATTAGAACTTTCTCTTTCATTCTCATTAGAACTTTCTCTTTCATTCTCATTAGAACTTTCTCTTTCATTCTCATTAGAACTTTCTCTTTCATTCTCATTAGAACTTTCTCTTTCATTCTCATTAGAACTTTCTCTTTCATTCTCATTAGAACTTTCTCTTATAGTTAAATCAACACCCTTCGTA